CATATATCATATAAGAGAATCGATATTGATTCTTGATATATAGAAAGAACATATATCATATAAGAGAATCGATATTGATTCTTGATATATAGAAAGAACATATATCATATAAGAGAATCGATATTGATTCTTGATATATAGAAAGAACATATATCATATAAGAGAATCGATATTGATTCTTGATATATAGAAAGAACATATATCATATAAGAGAATCGATATTGATTCTTGATATATAGAAAGAACATATATCATATAAGAGAATCGATATTGATTCTTGATATATAGAAAGAACATATATCATATAAGAGAATCGATATTGATTCTTGATATATAGAAAGAACATATATCATATAAGAGAATCGATATTGATTCTTGATATATAGAAAGAACATATATCATATAAGAGAATCGATATTGATTCTTGATATATAGAAAGAACATATATCATATAAGAGAATCGATATTGATTCTTGATATATAGAAAGAACATATATCATATAAGAGAATCGATATTGATTCTTGATATATAGAAAGAACATATATCATATAAGAGAATCGATATTGATTCTTGATATATAGAAAGAACATATATCATATAAGAGAATCGATATTGATTCTTGATATATAGAAAGAACATATATCATATAAGAGAATCGATATTGATTCTTGATATATAGAAAGAACATATATCATATAAGAGAATCGATATTGATTCTTGATATATAGAAAGAACATATATCATATAAGAGAATCGATATTGATTCTTGATATATAGAAAGAACATATATCATATAAGAGAATCGATATTGATTCTTGATATATAGAAAGAACATATATCATATAAGAGAATCGATATTGATTCTTGATATATAGAAAGAACATATATCATATAAGAGAATCGATATTGATTCTTGATATATAGAAAGAACATATATCATATAAGAGAATCGATATTGATTCTTGATATATAGAAAGAACATATATCATATAAGAGAATCGATATTGATTCTTGATATATAGAAAGAACATATATCATATAAGAGAATCGATATTGATTCTTGATATATAGAAAGAAATTTTATTCTATCTTCTAATAATCAAAAAATAACAATAAAAAACCATTCTGTAGGATCCGTATGAATTTCACCTTGATACTGTTGTTTCTACTACGGAGTTTGTTATACTTGTCGATGAGTATAATCAAATCAACCGTAGTGGCAGGACTTTTTTTTGGATTTGTGAGCAAATTGACCGTAGGGCCCTCTTATCTCTTCCTTCTCCGAGCTCGGGTTATGAAAGAAGGAACCGAGAGGGAGGTAGCAGCAACAACGGGGTTTGTTATGGGACATCTCATGATGTTCATATCCATGTATTATGGGCCGCTCCATTATGCATTGGGGCACCCCTATGGAGCAACTATCATAGTTGTACCGTATTTTTTGTTTCATTACTTCTGGTGGAACAATTACAAACACTTTTTTATTGATCATGCATATCTATCCACTGACAAAAATGCAATTCTCGCCGTTCAATGTGCATTCCTGAATAATCTAATTAGTGCATTATTGAACGTTTACGTTTTACCAAGCGCAGCATTAGAGAGATTACTGCACGTTGAGATGTTTCGGTCCAGCAACAAGGTGTTATTTGTAACAAGTAGTTTTGTTGGCTGGATGCTCGGCCATATTTTATTCGTTAAATTCGTCAAATTCTTAGTATTCTGGATACAAGAAAAAACTCCGATTCGAACCAAGAACTTTCTTTGGCGAGAATTGAGATTCCGTTTGTACCAATTGGGACATTTACTGGGTCGATTTTTTAGTATTGTCTTGTTTACCACCTGTGTTTACCAGTTAGGGAGAATGCCAGTCCCCTTTTTGACTAGAAAACAGATCCCAGCGAAAAAAGAAGAAACGGATCCAACTAAGCTACTAAAGAATAGTAGGAATTTGGAGCTAAAAGCAAAAGAGGCAGAAGAAAAAACAAAAGAGGAAGAAGAAAAGAATAGAAAAAATGAAGAAAAGAATAGAAAAAATGAAGAAAAGAATAGAAAAAATGAAGAAAAGAATGGAAAAAATGACGATGACGATGACGATGACGAAGATAATGGAGAAAATGAAGAAAATCAAGGAAAAAATGAAGATAACGAAGGTAATGGAAAAAATGAAGATGAAATGACTATAAAAGTTCCTCGATGGAGATACAACTTCGAAAAGGACATAGTAGAATCAGACGGAGAACAAGAAATTCGTAAAAAAAGATCATACAACTTCGAAAAGGACATAGCAGCATTCGAAGCAGTAGAAGAAGAACTTTTGAAACAAAAGTGGTGGGCATACAACAAGTTAAGCAAGTTCACCAAGGACAGAGCAGCAGAATCAGAAGGATTAGAAGGAGAAGAAGAAAATAATGAAGAAGAGAAAAAAGAGAAAAAAGAAAAAAAAGAAGATTTGGAAAAACGTTTTCTCACTTCTCTTTTTGATTATCAACGAAGGAATCGTCCATTACGCTATATAAAAACTCAGTCTTTTGACAATGCTGTACGAAATGAAATGTCACAATATTTTTTTTATACATGCCCTAGTGATGGAAAAGAGAAAATCTCTTTTACATACCCGCCTAGTTTATATACTTTTTCCAAAATGATAGAGGAAAAGATGTCTTTGTATACGACAGAAAAAGTATTTGGCGAAAACAAAGATTTATATAATTCTTGGGTTTATACCAATGAACAAACAAAACACAACTTGAACAATGAATTGATAAATCGAATAAAAGCTATACAAAAACAAATGGGATGCCTTGTTCTAGATGTGCTAGAAAAAAGGATAAGATTATACAATGATGATGAGAATGAAGAAGCATACTTGCCTAAAGAGTATGATCCGTTTTTAAATGGTCCATATCGTGGAAATAGAAGGGAGGATTCCAGAAATACGGAGGACTCCATCACAGAGGATTCCAGAAATACGGAGGACTCCATCACGCAGGATTCCATAGAAACTATTTGGATAAACAGGATTCATAGTCTACTTGCTAATGATTACAGAGAATTTGAAGATCAACAGAATCCGTTTGTTGATAAGGAAGCATTATCAACAGATATTGCCAATGATCGTGTAGCCTCAATACCCCCAACCGACGAATTCTCGGAAGAAGAAATTGACGAATTCTCGGAAGAAATTAGTAAAGAAGTTCCTCGATGGAGATACAAATTGACCGCGGATATAGAAGAACTAAAAAAAGGAAAGGAAGAAAAGAAAAAAGAAGAAGAAGAAGAAGAAAAATTGGCTGGAGAAGACATAGACAAAGCGGAAAAGCGGAAGAAGAAGAAGATGAAGAATAATCGTGAAATTCGTTCGATAAAAGCAAAACGCGTGATCATTTTTAATGATAGGATGAAGAAAGAGATTGAGCGTATTCGTAATAAGGCTAAGGGTAAGGATAAGGAGAAAGAGAAAGATCAAGCTAATGAGCCGGAGGAAGAAGAGCTGGCTTTCATATGGTACCCACAACGACCGTACTTTGCTCGAGATCTAATCAAAGGATCCATGCGTGCTCAAAGACGTAAAACAGTTACTTGGAAAATGTTTCAAAGAAGTCCACATTCACCACTTTTTGCGGATCAAACTGCCAAACCTTTTTTATTTTCTTTTGGTTTTGATTTCTCCAAAATGATGAATCGCCTTTTTAGAAACTGGGTGGGTAGAGAATCCAAAATTGGGAATTTGGATTCTGTGGACGAAGAAGCAAGAGATAGCCTGAAAAGACAAGCAGAAGAAGAACGTATACGAATATCAGAACTTTGGGATAAGATTTTCTATGCTCAACGAATAAGAGGGTTGGCGTTACTAACTCAGTCCTTTTTGAGAAAATCCATTAAATTACCTTTCTTGATAATAACTAAAAATATTGGACGTATGCTATTATTTCAATACCCCGAGTGGCATGAAGATTGGGGGGCCTTGAATAGGGAAATGCATGTTAAATGTACTTATAATGCTATTCCATTATCAGAAACCGAATTTCCAGAAGATTGGTTAACGGATGGTATTCAGATCAAAATTGTATTTCCTTTTCGTCTGAAACCTTGGCAAGGAGCTAAGCTAGGAGGCCAGCGTTGGAATAAAGAAGAGGAAGAGTTTGGTTTTTTAACAATTTGGGGAGAGGAAGCTGAAGTGCATTTTGGTCCTCCACGAAAGCTACCTTCTTTTTTTGAACCCATTTTTGATGAAATAACAAACAAATATTTGCGAGTTGCAAACGTTTTAAAAAACAAAATAAAACCGTTTATAAGCACTTTCAATGAAAAAACAGAGGGTCTTCGAAAAGCAATGAGAAAAGAATTGGAAAAAAGAGACCTAATTGGGTTATCGGAATTAAATGAAAATGAGTTGAATGAAAAAAATGCCATAAGTAATCAAAATACGGAAGAATTTCTTATTCAAATGGAATCCGAGAATTGGACAAAGAATTTACTTCTAGAAATAGAAAAGGAAATCCAGGATCGTATTGATAGAAGAATCAAAACCAGGAATCAAATAGAACGGATTCAAAACGAGAAAAAAAAAGTAACTCAAGAGATAAATATTCTTAGTCCTAACAATACAAATTGGAATGAGAAAAAACCAAAATTATGGAAAAAGATTTTGCCAATATTCAAAAAAAGAAGTATCCGATTCATACGTAAATTACACTATTTTACAAAATCTTTCATTGAAAAACTGTACATGGATCTATTTCTATATATCATTAAGATCCTCAGGATCAATATAGAACTTTTAGTTGAATCTATAAACAAAAGAATTCAAAAATTCATTTACAGTAGGGAAAAAAGAAATCAAGAAGAAATTGATAGCCGTGAAAGAAACAAAAACATGATTCCGTTTAGTTTGACTATAAAAAACTGTTTTTCTAATAGTTTTTATAATACTAATTATTCTTATTCTCACTTATCTTCCTTGTCCCAAGCATATGTATTTTACAAAATAGCACAAACGCAATTTAGTAACAAATACCACTTGAGACCCGTGCTTCAATATCATGGAACCCGTCTTTTTCTTAAGGATCAAATCAAAAATTATTGTGAGACACAAGGAATATTTGATCCCAAAAGAAAGCAGAATCCAATGGAGAAGTCTATAATAAATGAATGGAAAAACTGGTTAAAGGGCCATTATCAATATAATGTATCTCATACTGAGTGGTCTAAATTAGTAGCGATATCGAAAGAGTGCAAAAAGAGAGTCAAGGAACGTTGTACAATTCAAAATAAGGACTCAAGAAAATTGGATTCATATAAAAAAGAGAAAAAATCATTAATCCCTTCCCTAATAAAAGAATATTCTCAAGTAGATTCTTTGATGAGTCAAAAAGCAAAATTTAAAAAAAATTGCAGATATGATCTTTTATTAGATAAATATCTATCACATACATATAGAAACTATGAAAAGAGAGGGGATTCCTATATTTATGGATCACCATTCAAAGTAAATAGAAATCAAGAAATTCTATCTAATTTGAATATAGAGAAACCTCAATCAGTTTATGTACGAATAGATGTAGATATTAGTGATTGTATAAAGAGATTGTCTAGGAGACTAGAAAATCCTCCCATTTTCGATTTTTTTATTAAACAAAAATATCAAAAAATCAATATTGATACCTGGAACAGTATGGTTTGGGATTTAGGTATTGGTAGGAATATGAATCAAAATACTAAGACTCAAATGAATATTGATCAAAACCTTGATAATGATAATAAGGATATTTTAGATACTAACGATCCTCTATCCTCGATTCGTTCTAAAGAAGAAAAAAGAAAACTATCCGAAGCGAATCAAAAAAGACACTTTTTTGATTGGATGGGAATGAATCAAGAAAAGGTAGATTCTCTATATCCAAAATGCCCGTTATTCCCAGAATTTGGACTTAATGATACATATAATGCATATCAAAAGAACCCGTGGCCTATAACTAGACCAAGTGAATTACTTCTCGATTTTGATGAAAATCAAGATATTAGTCAAAATCAAAATATTAACGGAAATACAGAAAAGGATATTCATATATCATCTAAGAAAAAAGAAGATTTGGAATTAGAAAAAAAGAAGCAAGAAAAAAAACAAGAGTCCAGTCAAGTGGATTTTCTATTAGCCGTGCAAAAACAAAAGAAAAAAACAGATATTGAAGAAAATTCGAAAGATGCAAATTCGAAAGATATTAAAGAAAATTCGAAAGGATCGGACGAAAAAAGCAAGACGAGCCAGAAAGAAAGAGACCAAAAAGAGGCACTCCAGATCTTCCTGAAAAAGCATTTCCTTTTTCTTCCTTTTCAAATCAAATTGGCTGAGCGCTTATCTGAAAAAATGATGGATAATGTCAAGGTAGCCTGTGTTATGCTTAGACTACTGGATCTAAAGGAAATGGCTCGAAAAGCGATTCGAAAAGGAGAACTCAATGCTGACCTATTTGGAGATGAGGAAGAAGATATAGATCTGAACGAATTGCTAAAAGAAGGACTATTGTTCATCGAACCACTTCCTCGATTCCCAAAATGGGATGAAAAAAAGATTATGTATCAAATGATAGGTATTGCCTTGGTCAATAAGAGTCAATATCAAACTAATAATGAATCCATAAACAAAAAAGATGTTGATAAGAATGATTTTCAGAAATCAATTGCACAAGGATATAACATTCTAAATGAAAATCCAAATTCTTACGATTTTCTCGTTCCTGAACATCTTTTATCCACTAGACAGCGTAGAAAGTTGAGAATTCTAAATTGTTTGAATTCCCAGAATCAAAATGTTTTGAATGAGATTTTGGTATTTGGTAATGAAAACAACGTAAAGGGCCGTGGACAATTTATGAATGAGGATAGTTATCCTCATATAAATACAAAGAAATTAATCAAATTGTTTATTTGGCCCAATTTTCGATTAGAAGATTTAGCTTGTATGAATCGATATTGGTTTAATACCAATAATGGAAGTCGTTTTACTATGTCAAGGATACATATGTATCCACGATTCCCAATTAATTGATAATAGATGATATTGATTTCATATTATATCAAGCGGATCTCGAAATGGAATTCGGTTAGGTACAAATAAACCATTCTATTTCACAAAGAATTTCTTATGTTTTTTATCCAAATCCAATTCCAAATTGGATTTGGATAAAAAAGAAATCCCAGTTTTTGTGTGTACCTCATTAAAATGAGAGGTATTATTAGAGATATTATTAAGAGATAGTATTAAATATATATTTCCAATATATATTATGAAATTCATTATTATTAGATTTCTGATTCCTGATTATTATTCCTGATCGGTAAATTGAAATTACAAAATATATATAGTTATATATATAACTTTCTTATAACTTTCTTTATTTTATGATCAAAAATGCATTCATCTCAGCAATTCCACAAGAAGAAAAAGAAGAAAACAGGGGATCCGTCGAATTTCAAGTATTCCGTTTTACCAATAAAATACAGAGACTTACTTCACATCTAGAATTGCACAAAAAAGATTTTTGCTCTCAGAGGGGCCTTCGAATAATTCTGGGAAAACGCCAACGGTTGCTAGCGTATTTGGCAAAGACAAATGGAGTACGCTATAAAAAATTAATAAGTCAACTGGATATTCCAGAGCAAAAAACTCGTTAATTTCATTGAAAATAAATCAATTTATGAAATTTCGAAAAAAAAAATTTTAGTAGTATTTTGATAATAGACTTTTCGTTTTTAATTAACAAATCCTTTTTTTTAAGATAGAATTTGGATTCTCATGAGAAAATAACAAAAACGATATTCTTAATAGGCTCATCAAGTCTTATAGACTCAAAAAATTAATTAGTAAAAAAATAGATAGATAATAAAATAAATAGAAAAAGAGATAGGATGAGATTCGCCCACCGCCAATATATTTTAGCCCCTCCCCTATAAAAAAACTTGCAATACCAGTACCGTTTATAATTCCATCAATTATACATTTATCAAAAAAAGAAGTTAATTGAGATAACCCTCTTATACTTCTGGTAAAGATTCTTGTATAAAACAAATCTATATAACCTCGATTATATGACCAATTATATATCACATTAATTATTGGATCCAATAGAATTCTCTTAGAACCCATCTTTCCAAAAGAGTTGATTAAGCGAAAACTTTTGAAAGATGAATAAATGGATCCATAAAAAATGGATGCTATAGATATTCCGAAAAAAGCTATACTTACCGAATAAATTGCATTTGTTAGAAATTCATACCAATCCACAGAAGAATGGGAATTTGTATGAAAAAAGCTTTCCGCTGGAGTTAACCATTTTGATAGTAAATCAGAATCAATTATTCTTTGGTCAAAAGGAATTCCAATAAATCCAATGAACAAAGTAAATAACACCAAGACAAGCATTGGAAATAACATAGTATTATCGGATTCATGAGGGTAGATCGAAGTACGTTTTTTTCCAAAATTAGTACTAAAATGTCGGATCTTACTTATTACACGGTCATCCTGTTTATATCTATTTCTTGAAAAGAAAGAAACCCCTTCATTATTATTTATTGTTGATAAAAGTAAATTCTTTTGAATTAATTTTGGTGCTTCTTTTCCCCACAAAGATATTGAATATAGGGAACTATTTGGAATTCCACTAGAATTTTTGAAATGAACATGGAAATATCCCTCAAAAGTAAGTAAATACATTCGAAACATATAAAATGCAGTTAAGCCCGCTGTGAAAAATGCTATTATTGTGAAAATTGGTGAATACAACGAACTATCCTTAAGAATTTCATCTTTTGACCAAAAACAAGCAAGAGGTGGAATACCACAAAGAGAAAGTGTACCTAATAAAAAGGTAGTTTTTGTAACTGGAACATATTTTCTTAACCCACCCATAAGAGCCATATTCTGGCTTTTATCTGGTGAATACCCAAGAACGGGTTCCATTGAATGAATAATGGATCCGGACCCCAAAAACAATAATGCTTTCGTATAGGCATGAGTGATCAAATGAAATAAAGCTGCTCGATAAGAACCGATACCCAGAGCTAACATAATATAACCCAATTGAGACATTGTAGAATAGGCTAAACCTCTTTTAATATCTCTTTGGGCAAGGGCCAAAGTAGCTCCTAATAGTAGTGTTATTACACCGAGAAAAGAAATAAAATTCATTATGTAAGGTATAACTGTGAAAAGTGGAAGAAGCCGAGCTACAAGAAAAATGCCCGCTGCTACCATAGTAGCAGCATGTATAAGAGCTGAAATAGGAGTAGGTCCTTCCATGGCATCTGGTAACCATACATGAAGGGGGAATTGAGCGGATTTAGCAACTGCACCAAGGAATAATAAGAAAGCACATAGAGTAGCAAATAAAGAATTGTCCCCATTATTATGGATCAACGTAGTAAATGTTTCGAACAAATCCCGAAATTCGAAACTGCCTGTCATCCAATAAAAACCTAGGATTCCTAATAATAATCCAAAATCGCCTACACGATTAGTTATAAAAGCTTTTTGACAAGCATTTGCTGCAATTGGTCGTGTAAACCAAAACCCTATTAACAAATAGGAACACATTCCTACCAGTTCCCAAAAAATATAAATTTGTATCAAATTAGAACTAATAACTAATCCCAGCATGGAAGCGTTGAAAAAACTCAGATAAGAAAAAAATCTTAAATATCCCTGATCGTGAGACATATAATTGTCACTATAAATAAGAACCATGAGTCCAACAGTAGTTATTAATATTAGCATAATGGAAGTAAGTGGATCGATTAAGTATCCAAACTCGAATGAAAAATCATTATTGATAGTCCAAGACCATAGATATTGAGAAATCAAACTTCCATTTATTTGCTGAATAGATAAATTGACGGAAAAAGCGAAAGCTATACTTAGGAATAAAACACTAGAGAGGGCCCATATACGACGAATATTTTTTGTTGCTGTTGGAACAAGCAGGAGTCCAAATCCTATTAATATAGTAACAGGAAGTGGAAGTAAAGGTATTATCCACGCATATTGATATGTATGTTCCATAATAAAACAAATTTTTTGATTTTTTTATTCTTATGAATTGTTATTATCTCCGATTAACTAATTCTCATATCTTTTGTAAGGAACAAAGATAAAAGAAATCAATAAAAAAAGATATGAAAAAACGCAACTATTTTTATTCTTAATTATTCAACTTTTCTCATATTTTCAAAAATTTACAAAGTTCCAATTTGGTCGGTCAAAGAATATGACCAAATGACTGGATTATTAATTAGTTATTAACTAAAGAAAAATTCTTATTAATAGAGGGAATATGCTATTTTTTATGATTGGATTATTCTAATGATTTCTAACAATATAGTATAGTAAAAAAATAGTTATACAAAAAAGAATACTTGGTTCGAATATGTATAGGTGCGGTATCTATTAATAATCGGATTCAACCAAATAGCGAAAACTTAGATTTATTGTAAATCTTATGATATCCTTTCTCTTACTTCGCAATAATACATTACTAAGATGATTCTTATTTTGTTTAAGAGGTTAATTACTAATCTTAAATGAAATTGAATTCATTTATGGGGCAAACATTCGGAATTTGATTAATTAATAGGAAAAATTAGATTCATTTTTTTATTACAAGATTTTTGTTACAATATAGAATTTCCAAAATTCTATTAAATTCTGAAAATAGATAAGATATAATTGTTTAAAAAGATATCATTATTTAAATGATACGGGGGTTCTTCATCTTTTTGATTTCATTTGTGAAATCAAATTTGATTTACAATATTTAGTAAAATGAGATATGAGTTTCAAATGGAATCTTTCTCATTTGATTCTTATTTCATATTTCATTCTTATTTCATAAAGAACAATGAATTTGTTTTATGGTAGTGGATCATCCCTATAAATATAGATTCGAGTGAGATTAGAAAGATATTAATCAGTACGAACAATTTTGGATTCAATCTAGGGATAGAAATGCAAAAAACAAAAAAAAAGTATAAAGAATTCGTAGAGAGTTTTTTTAGCTAGTCAAAATTTTCTTCAAAATTCCTATTATTCCATTACCAGTATACCATTACATAGTCTATTATAGATAATATGATCATTCTCAAAAAACGATTTGATTTATGTTTATTCCGATTTCTATCTTATGAAAAATAGGAAAAAGGATCCCATTATCTATGAAATAAGTATAGATAATGAATAAAAAGAGCAATCCGTAAATAGATGTCTTTCACATACAACAATAAAAATGAATAATCCCTTTCTATGGCGGTTCCAAAAAAACGTACTTCTATGTCAAAAAAACGGATTCGTAAAAATATCTGGAAGAAAAAAGGATATTTTGCCGCAGTTAAAGCTTTTTCGCTAGCTAAATCAGTTTCGACGGGAAATTCAAAAAGTTTTTTTGTCCAACAAACAAATAAATAATAAAGTCTTCGGCTTAGTTTCTTGGGCCTAGCTTAATTAATATGACTATCAAAAATGAATTAAATGATTCACATTAACTAAAATTAATGTTTTCCATTTTTCAATTCAATATAAAATAAATGAAAACGGGTTCTTGTAATATCTTCTAATATATGGAATAAGAATTTGTAATACGTGTGTTTTTTCTATACTTTTCACAATTTTTATTAAAAATTCGATATTCTTTTTTTTTTTTAATAATTTTTGTGAAAAGTACAGTCAAATTCCAATATAAAGTTAAGACCCTCTCCTCTTTCTATATTTTGTTTTCCATATATAAATGGAAACCAATATACAATGGATTTCATAAAAAAATTGTACCATAAATTATGTCAAGAATAAGGAATCCAAGGATTAATACAATTTAATAACGCCAAGCTATAAAAAAATACTTCGGTAAATTCTATTGATTTCTTTTTTTTTTTCATTGAAAATATTTGACTATTTCCTAAACCATCTTGCATTGAATGCTTAAATCTCGACAATTCAAGATGTACGAGCTATTATTATTTCAAGCAAGCCGCCATGGTGAAATGGTAGACACGCTGCTCTTAGGAAGCAGTGCTAGAGCATCTCGGTTCGAGTCCGAGTGGCGGCATCATTCTAGAATATAAAAATCGAAAAGGAAGGGAAGAAATTCTATAATGTATTCAATAATCAATTCCTTATTTTTATTCTTTAATTGTATTATCTTTTTTATATGATATTTTTAACTTTAGAACATCTATTAACTCATATATCTTCCTCGATTATTTCAATTGTTATTATCATTCATTTGATGACCTTATTACTTCATGAAATTGAAGGACTATGGAATTGGTCACAAAAGGGGATGATAGCTACTTTTTTCTCTATAACAGGATTATTAGTTATTCGTTGGATTTATTCGGGACATTTCCCATTAAGTAATTTATATGAATCATTAATGTTCCTTTCGTGGAGTTTCTTCATTATTCATATGATTCTTTATTTTCGAAATCATGAAAAGCAAAATTATTTAAGCACAATAAGCGCGCCGAGTGCTATTTTTACTCAGGGCTTCGCCACTTTTAGTCTTTCAACCGGAATACATCAATCGGCAATATTAGTACCTGCTTTGCAATCCCAGTGGTTGATGATGCATGTAAGTATGATGTTGTTGAGCTACGCAGCTCTTTTATTTGGATCCTTATTTTCAATCGCTCTTTTAGTTATTACATTTAGAAAAAACATCAATTTTTTTTCTAAGGGCAAGAATTTCTTAATTAGTTCCGTTTTCTTTGACGAAATTAACGTGAATGAGAAAAACAATATTTTACAAAGTACGGATTTTCTTTCATTTAAAAACTATTATAAATCTCAATTGACTAAAACATTGGATTATTGGAGTTATCGTGTCATTAGTCTAGGATTTACCTTTTTAACCATAGGAATTCTTTCTGGAGCAGTATGGGCTAATGAAGCATGGGGATCTTATTGGAATTGGGACCCTAAAGAAATTTGGGCTTTTATTACTTGGACCATATACGCTATTTATTTACATACTAGAACAAACCAGAATTTGCAAGGTATGAATTCAGCAATTGTGGCTTCTCTAGGATTTCTTATAATTTGGATATGCTACTTTGGTATCAATCTATTAGGAATAGGTCTACATAGTTATGGTTCATTTGTACTCCCATCTAATTGAATAAACCGCTTAAAGAATATCTCAGAGAATCCCTCTACCTCACTCTCACCTATAAGGAAAATTTGCGTGAGTTTTTGATAATCATTTAACCCCATTTATTTTACTCGAAATCCATATTTTCATTTACTTGACTTTATTTCTCATTGCCCAACGAACTATTTTCAAAATGACAAATCATAGAATTTTTTGATTTTTTACTTGAATTGAAACTCAATTCATTAAGATTATCTATAAAAATAATTAGATAGAATAGCTTGTACCTTATCAACTGATAGTGAGAAAACAAAATCCGGATAAATACCGATTGCTATTACGGGAAGTAAAATACAGATTGAAACAAATAGTTCTCGTGGTCCAGAATCCACAAAAAAAGACTTTGGAACATTAAATAACTTGTATCCATAGAACATCTGACGTAACATAGATAATAAATAAATAGGAGTTAATATCATTCCAATTGCCATTACAAAAGGAATTAGTATTTTTGGCATTAAAAGATATTTTGGACTGGTAATTATTCCAAGGAATACTACGGATTCCGCAACAAAACCACTCATTCCCGGCAGTGCAAGAGAAGCCATGGAAAAACTACTGAACAGGGTAAAGAATTTTGGCATTGGGGTAGATATCCCCCCCATTTCGTCAAGATAAACAAGATGTATTCTATCACAGCTTGTACCCCCTAAGAAAAAAAGGGCGGCGCCAATAAATCCATGAGACAATAATTGTAAAAGGGCTCCGTTGAGCCCTGTGTTTGTTATGGAACCAATTCCTATAATTAGAAAACCCATATGAGATACGGAAGAGTAGGCTATTCTCCTTTTTAAATTACGTTGACCAAAAGAGGTTGAAGCTGCATAAATGATTTGTACCGTTCCCACTATTACCAACCATGGAGAAAATATCGAATGAGCGTGGGGTAAAAATTCCATATTGATACGAATCAACCCATATGCTCCCATTTTTAATAAGATTCCAGCCAAAAGCATACATGTACTGTAATGTGCCTCTCCGTGGGTATCTGGTAACCATGTATGTAGGGGTATAATCGGTGATTTGACAGCATAAGCAATAAGAAAACCAAAATAAAATAGAATTTCCAAGGCCACGGGATATGATTGATTAGCTAATGCTTCAAAATTCAATGTTGGCCCACCCGAACCATATAAACCAATACCTAAAACCCCCATTAATAGAAAAATGGAACCCCCTGCAGTGTATAAAATAAACTTTGTAGCTGAGTACAAACGCTTTTTACCCCCCCACATGGATAAAAGTAAGTAAACAGGAATTAATTCTAATTCCCACATCATGAAAAAAAGGAATAGATCTCGAGAAGAAAATAACCCTATTTGACCACTGTACATTGCTAACATTAGAAAATAAAACAATCGCGAATCCCGAGTAACTGGCCAAGCCGCTAAAGTTGCTAAAGTAGTGATAAATCCTGTCAGTAAAATAGGTCCTATGGAAAGCCCATCGATTCCGAGTCTCCAGTGAAAATCAAAAAGAGTTATCCAGTTATAATCTTCCTCGAGTTGTATTAAAGGGTCGTCCATTTGGAAATGGTAACAGAATAGATAAGTCATTAGAAGGAGTTCTAATAGGCATATACATATAGTATACCACCTAATTACCTTATTTCCCCTATGTGGGAGAAAAAAAATGAAGGAACCCGCAAATATCGGAAAAACGACAATTATTGTTAACCAAGGAAAATAGCTCGTGGTAAAAACAAGATATACTTTGACCATAAAAAATCCGTACTCGAGAAAATATTTGATTCGGAGTACGGATTTTTGTCGGTGAAAAAGTAGGAATCAAATCAAATGATTCAAGTGGAATTTTTTGTAACGTATCAATAAGCTAGACCCATACTACGAGTTGTTTCATGCCATAAATAAACACGAACACTCAAAAAATCCGTTGGGCAGGCGGATTCACACCTTTTACAACCTACACAGTCCTCGGTTCTTGGTGCAGAAGCAATTTGTTTAGCTTTACATCCATCCCAAGGTATCATTTCCAACACATCTGTGGGGCAGGCTCGTACACATTGAGTACAACCTATACATGTATCATAAATCTTTACTGAATGTGCCATTCTATCTATAAATTTCCCTTTTGGAAATAAAATATTTTGATCTGGTAAATAAGTAGTAAATGAATTCCATATTATAGATACCAGACAAATCAGTGGTTTACCAGAATTTTTTAGAAGAAATCCATTTCTGGATATGTTTACGAGAAAGAGCCAATAAACTTGAATTGTTTATTTCAACAAGATGGTAATACAAATTGTACATGCTAATTGAACTCAAATTAGTAAATATTTCAATTTCTAATGAAAATATTCATTATTAATATCAATTTCCATTACTATTAGATTACTATTAGAAATAATTCAAAATAGTAATAATAAAGCATTATTATACATGAAAATAATCCATTTTGAATTCTATATGATTATATGATTACGACTATTTATTCAACAAATTTGATTGATTGATACGGGTTGATTTTCTGTTACGATGAATTGACGAAACTATAGCTAGTCCAATCGCTGCTTCAGCAGCGGCAATGCCTATAACAAAAATGGAGAAAATATCTCCTTTTAATTGACGACTATCGAATAAATCAGAAAATGTTACGAGATTGATATTAACCGAATTGAGTATAAGTTCAAGACACATAAGCGCTCTAACCATGTTTCGACTTGTGATCAATCCATAGATACCGATAGAAAATAAATAAGCACTCAAAAAAAGTACATGCTCAAACGTCATTGACTAACCCCTCATCAATCTCGATTCATTTCAATCAATATGAATGAACATTTATTCAAACCATTTGATTAAAAAAATGATAGAACAAAAAAAATTAAGAACTTTGTTTACCTTATACTATTTTCTTTCTTTTTTTTCAATTCGTATTTCTACTTAAATATCTTATAATATATATATATAAATAATGTATATGAAAAAAAGAGTGTTATGTTATAATAATAACATATAATAAAATAAAACAAGACATTCTTTTTAATTCCTAATTCTAAGAAATTGTACTTAGTATTTTATTGACGAGCCATACTAATTGCACCTATCAAAGCAACTAAAAGAATTATAGAAATTAGTTCAAATGGAAGAAAAAAATCCGTTGATAAATGAATCCCAATTTGTTGAACATTACTTATCAGGTCCTGTTCTATAATTTGGTTTGATCTTGTAGTCCAAATAATCCCATACCATGATGTCTCTAGGATAGTAGTAATTAGCGAAAAAAAAATACTTGTACAAATTAGCGAAGTAAGGCCATTTCCAACAGTCCAAGGATTTAAATCATTATAATATTCAGAACTATTTGTGAACATCACAGCAAATATGATTAAAACATTTATAGCTCCCACATAAATAAGGAGCTGCGCAGCAGCTACAAAATAGGAGTTCGATAAAATATATAATAAGGATATACAAACAAGAACCAATCCCAAAGAAAAGGCAGAAAAAATGGGATTGGGAAAAAAAAGAACTCCTATACCTCCTAATATAACAACTAATCCCAGAAATACTACAAGGATATCATGTATTGTTCCAGTTAAACCCATTATGTATAAAGTGAGAAATAGATAAGTCAAAATATTTCATGATCTTATTAAATAAGCCCAGGAAAAGAGGAATTCCCTCATTTTTTTCTTGTATATAATAATAAGACTCTTTTTCGATAATAAGACTCTTTTTCGATTTTGTTTGTATTTTTGTGTCTAATTTCTAATACTATGTTATATAATAAGAATTTGATAATAATCCTTATTTGATATGTGATATGAATAGCGGAGCATTTCCTAATTATTATTAAATAGGAAAATAATATCCTTAATTAATATGATATCTTAACCTATCTATCTTAAATACCATATCCATCTTAAATGGAAATGGCCAAATCAAGGAGTGACTAAATAAAAAAGTAGATTATTATCTCAATTCGAAATTTCAATTGAGAAAATGGAAATTAAAGAGTAATTAGGAACAATCAATAGTTATGATTAATCAAAATTCAAATGAAAAAAAAAAAGTTTGATTTTCTATTATATTAAATTGAATAATTAGTAATTGTTTTTGAATTGAAAGATTTATCTTTGTCTATTTTGATTTGAGTTGAATTCCTAATTGCTTGAATTGTGGAATCCCCAATTACTGACATTGGTAATCGGCCCAAAGCAATTTGATTATAATTCAATTCGTGACGATCATAAGTGGAAAGTTCATACTCTTCAGTCATTGATAAACAGTTTGTTGGGCAATACTCCACACAGTTACCACAAAATATACATACTCCAAAATCAATACTATAATTAAGCAATTGTTTCTTTTTAATATCCGTTTTTAATCTCCAATCAAGAACTGGTAGATCCATAGGACATACACGAACACATACTTCACAAGCAATACATTTATCAAATTCAAAATGAATTCGGCCGCGGAAACGCTCCGATGTTATTAATTTTTCATACGGATATTGAATAGTTACAGGTAAACGATTTGTGTGGGATAAGGTAATAATGAAACCTTGACCAATGTACCTTGCGGCCCGTACTGCTTGTTGACCATAATTCATGAATCCAGTTACCATAGGGAGCATATCGTAAATATCCATGAAATCAATAAGTTGATGTTTCTTTCTCTTGTTTAAGAAAATTGGGAATGTCATTATTTTCTTATTTATAGTGAAACAAGTTGAGAAGAGGTTGTCAATAATAAATTACCCAAAGAAATAGGTAAAAGAAATTTCCATCCAAGATTTAATAATTGGTCCATTCTCATTCTTGGTAAAGTCCATCTTGTTGTAATAGGAATAAATAGGAACAAATAAGCTTTAACTAACGTAATAAGAATCCCGATTAGAATTCCAAAGATCCCACTCAGATTTTTTATTCCAAAAATCTCAGGAATAAATAAAATAGGTAGAATAGAGAAATTCCACCCTCCTAGGTAAAGAACTGTTACAAATAATGAAGAAACTAATAGATTTAGGTAAGAAGCAACATAAAATAAACCATATTTGATACCTGAGTACTCGGTTTGATAACCCGCTACTAATTCTTCCTCTGCCTCTGGTAAATCAAAAGGTAATCTTTCGCATTCTGCTAAAGAAGAAATTAGAAAAACTAGAAATCCGATAGGTTGTCGCCACAGATTCCATCCAAAAAAACCATATTTTGACTGTGCCTCAATTATATCAACCGTACTTGAACTATTAGATAATCATAGTCGATGATAACATTACTGTCCCATCGCTATTTCAAAACCGTACATGAGATTCTCACCTCATACGGCTCCTCTATGGCCACAAATCCATGTAAAGACTACTTTCGATATTACGATTAATTCGGCATCCACGGATATTAAAGGATAGATAGAATAAAGATAGATCGAAGAGTCCAAAATGAGACCGGTGTAATTCTGTCTGCTCGAATAAAAAAGAAAAAGAGTGCTTCGGAATTTATCTCGTCCCCCTTACCTTAGAATCGAAAAATCGATCTTTCAATAAAATCAAATACTTGTTCTATCAATAGATATTTTACTTGACCCATATCTTTTGATTACGAAAAAGAATTAGAGACTCCTTCATAAATGGAAATAAGAATTCTTTCTCTCTCTATATAGATAGATAGAAAAAGAAATAAGATAGATAGATAGAAAAAGAAATAAGGATCCTTTCTTATTCATTCTACATTCCATTATTTCTTTTGTTCCTGTTCTTGGTTCTGATAAGAGGCTGCTCGGATAAAAATAAAAAAAAAGGGGGATTAATTCGTTCTTGATAGTCATTTCTTTAATCAGTGAATAGGAGGATACTCTAGATCGGAATCGTGGATAAGTACTGCTTGATCATTTCTACTAACTTAAAGCACTAATTATGATTCAGTTTATGTAAAAAGACTTTTTTTGATACTTGGCATTATCTTTATTACTAATCTTTTGTGTATCTTGGTGTTTCTACCCGCTCACTCATTTTTGGTTGATCTTGATATGGTAATACATATAAAAAAATAGTATAAACCCAACTCACTTGATCTTTTGCACCCGCTTCCAGACATTAAATAAAACAATCTTAGTCTTGGGATAAACAGTTTACACTGTTTCTATTTGCTTCTACTTTACTCTTGTACATAGGGAATGAGATTTCATCTTCTTACTGCAAATTGATAAGCTGTTTTGTTTCACTCATATAACTATCTGGTTTAACTTATTTACCTGAATAATGAATAAAAAAATCAAAAGATATATTCCATATATGGAATCCTTTTCCTATATTAGAAACAAAGAAAAGAGGGAAAGGCCCATCTTATAACGAATCACACGTAGAGATATTGATAACACACATAGAGTTAATGGTATTTCATAACTTATGGATTGAGCAGCAGCTCGTAAACCACCTAAGAAAGAATATTTATTATTAGACCCATACCCTGACATAAGAAGTCCAATAGGGGCAATACTTGAAATAGCAATCCATAAAAAAACACCTATACTGAGATCAGATAAAACAAAACGATATCCAAAAGGAATTACTAAATAACTTACTAAAGTTGATATGACTGCTATAGCTGGCCCAACACTGAATAATTGCATATTTCCTCTATAAGGGAGGATATCCTCTTTAAAAAGTAATTTTGTTCCATCTGCTAACGCTTGAAGAATTCCTAATGGGCCAGCATATTCAGGCCCAATACGTTGTTGTATTCCTGCGGATATTTCTCTTTCTAACCAAACAATTACTAGTACACCTATAGTAATTCCTAATAGCAGAATCAAAATAGGGACAAGGACCCATATGAGCTCGTAGACCTCTTTTAAGAGTTCCGATCCAGAAAAAGAATTAATAGCTTGTACTTCCGTGGTGTCAATTATCATTTTAGCGATCAACCTCCCCCATAATAATATCTATACTACCTAGTATTGTCATGATATCAGCCAATTTCATTCTTTTAACTAGCTGAGGAAGGATTTGCAAATTGATGAAACCCGGTGGACGAATTTTCCATCTCCAAGGAAAAACACTCTGATCTCCTATCATAAAAATTCCTAATTCTCCCTTTGGGGCTTCTACTCTCACATAAAGTTCTTGTTTTGTTAATTCCAAATTGGGTGAGGGTTTTTTACTAATAAATCTATATTCAAAATCATTCCATTCCGAATTTTTTGTTCTATCAAAACGTCGTACTTCTAAATTTTCATAGGGTCCTCCAGGAATTCCTTCCAGAGCTTGTTGAATAATTCTTATGGATTCCGTCATTTCATTGATTCGTACTAAATAACGAGCTAGTGAATCCCCTTCTTTTTGCCATTGAACTTCCCAATCGAATTCATTGTAAGACTCATAATCATCCACTTTCCGAAGATCCCATTGTATTCCCGAAGCTCGTAACATTGGTCCTGATAAACCCCAATTTATTGCTTCGTCTCCATCAATAATACCTATCCCTTCAACCCGTTCCAAAAAAATGGGATTGCGAGTTATAAGTTTTTGATATTCGGTAACTTCTTTTAAAAAATAATCACAAAAGTCGAAACATTTATCTATCCAGCCATAAGGTAGATCAGCAGCGACTCCTCCGATACGGAAATAATTATGCATCATTCGCATCCCTGTAGCAGCTTCGAATAAATCATATATCAATTCTCTCTCTCTGAAAATGTAAAAGAAGGGAGTCTGGGCACCGATATCTGCCATAAAAGGACCAAGCCATAACAGATGAGAAGCTATACGACTCAATTCTAGCATAATTACTCTCATATAGCTGGCTCTTTGAGGTACTTGAATATTTCCCAACTGTTCTGGTGCATTTACAGTTATTGCCTCTGTGAACATAGTAGCTAAATAATCCCAACGTGTTACATAAGGGAGATATTGGATAATTGTTCTATTTTCCGCAATTTTTTCCATCCCCCTGTGTAAATAACCCAATATGGGTTCACAGTCAATAACATCTTCACCATCGAGAGTAAGAATTAATCGAAGAACACCATGCATTGATGGGTGGTGAGGACCCATATTGACTTTCATGAGATCTTTTCTTGTAGTCGGTACAGTCATATAGTTTTTCCCCGATTTAATTCATTATTTTATGAATTTCTCAAAACGAGGTTCATAAAATAATACAAAATCTAATAATTCCTATTTCGAATTTCATAGTCATTTTTGACTACTAAAATTTTTTTTTTCGAAATTTCATAAATTGATTTATTTTCAATGAAATTAACGAGTTTTTTGCTCTGGAATATCCAGTTGACTTATTAATTTTTTATAGCGTACTCCATTTGTCTTTGCCAAATACGCTAGCAACCGTTGGCGTTTTCCCAGAATTATTCGAAGGCCCCTCTGAGAGCAAAAATCTTTTTTGTGCAATTCTAGATGTGAAGTAAGTCTCTGTATTTTATTGGTAAAACGGAATACTTGAAATTCGACGGATCCCCTGTTTTCTTCTTTTTCTTCTTGTGGAATTGCTGAGATGAATGCATTTTTGATCATAAAATAAAGAAAGTTATAAGAAAGTTATATATATAACTATATATATTTTGTAATTTCAATTTACCGATCAGGAATAATAATCAGGAATCAGAAATCTAATAATAATGAATTTCATAATATATATTGGAAATATATATTTAATACTATCTCTTAATAATATCTCTAATAATACCTCTCATTTTAATGAGGTACACACAAAAACTGGGATTTCTTTTTTATCCAAATCCAATTTGGAATTGGATTTGGATAAAAAACATAAGAAATTCTTTGTGAAATAGAATGGTTTATTTGTACCTAACCGAATTCCATTTCGAGATCCGCTTGATATAATATGAAATCAATATCATCTATTATCAATTAATTGGGAATCGTGGATACATATGTATCCTTGACATAGTAAAACGACTTCCATTATTGGTATTAAACCAATATCGATTCATACAAGCTAAATCTTCTAATCGAAAATTGGGCCAAATAAACAATTTGATTAATTTCTTTGTATTTATATGAGGATAACTATCCTCATTCATAAATTGTCCACGGCCCTTTACGTTGTTTTCATTACCAAATACCAAAATCTCATTCAAAACATTTTGATTCTGGGAATTCAAACAATTTAGAATTCTCAACTTTCTACGCTGTCTAGTGGATAAAAGATGTTCAGGAACGAGAAAATCGTAAGAATTTGGATTTTCATTTAGAATGTTATATCCTTGTGCAATTGATTTCTGAAAATCATTCTTATCAACATCTTTTTTGTTTATGGATTCATTATTAGTTTGATATTGACTCTTATTGACCAAGGCAATACCTATCATTTGATACATAATCTTTTTTTCATCCCATTTTGGGAATCGAGGAAGTGGTTCGATGAACAATAGTCCTTCTTTTAGCAATTCGTTCAGATCTATATCTTCTTCCTCATCTCCAAATAGGTCAGCATTGAGTTCTCCTTTTCGAATCGCTTTTCGAGCCATTTCCTTTAGATCCAGTAGTCTAAGCATAACACAGGCTACCTTGACATTATCCATCATTTTTTCAGATAAGCGCTCAGCCAATTTGATTTGAAAAGGAAGAAAAAGGAAATGCTTTTTCAGGAAGATCTGGAGTGCCTCTTTTTGGTCTCTTTCTTTCTGGCTCGTCTTGCTTTTTTCGTCCGATCCTTTCGAATTTTCTTTAATATCTTTCGAATTTGCATCTTTCGAATTTTCTTCAATATCTGTTTTTTTCTTTTGTTTTTGCACGGCTAATAGAAAATCCACTTGACTGGACTCTTGTTTTTTTTCTTGCTTCTTTTTTTCTAATTCCAAATCTTCTTTTTTCTTAGATGATATATGAATATCCTTTTCTGTATTTCCGTTAATATTTTGATTTTGACTAATATCTTGATTTTCATCAAAATCGAGAAGTAATTCACTTGGTCTAGTTATAGGCCACGGGTTCTTTTGATATGCATTATATGTATCATTAAGTCCAAATTCTGGGAATAACGGGCATTTTGGATATAGAGAATCTACCTTTTCTTGATTCATTCCCATCCAATCAAAAAAGTGTCTTTTTTGATTCGCTTCGGATAGTTTTCTTTTTTCTTCTTTAGAACGAATCGAGGATAGAGGATCGTTAGTATCTAAAATATCCTTATTATCATTATCAAGGTTTTGATCAATATTCATTTGAGTCTTAGTATTTTGATTCATATTCCTACCAATACCTAAATCCCAAACCATACTGTTCCAGGTATCAATATTGATTTTTTGATATTTTTGTTTAATAAAAAAATCGAAAATGGGAGGATTTTCTAGTCTCCTAGACAATCTCTTTATACAATCACTAATATCTACATCTATTCGTACATAAACTGATTGAGGTTTCTCTATATTCAAATTAGATAGAATTTCTTGATTTCTATTTACTTTGAATGGTGATCCATAAATATAGGAATCCCCTCTCTTTTCATAGTTTCTATATGTATGTGATAGATATTTATCTAATAAAAGATCATATCTGCAATTTTTTTTAAATTTTGCTTTTTGACTCATCAAAGAATCTACTTGAGAATATTCTTTTATTAGGGAAGGGATTAATGATTTTTTCTCTTTTTTATATGAATCCAATTTTCTTGAGTCCTTATTTTGAATTGTACAACGTTCCTTGACTCTCTTTTTGCACTCTTTCGATATCGCTACTAATTTAGACCACTCAGTATGAGATACATTATATTGATAATGGCCCTTTAACCAGTTTTTCCATTCATTTATTATAGACTTCTCCATTGGATTCTGCTTTCTTTTGGGATCAAATATTCCTTGTGTCTCACAATAATTTTTGATTTGATCCTTAAGAAAAAGACGGGTTCCATGATATTGAAGCACGGGTCTCAAGTGGTATTTGTTACTAAATTGCGTTTGTGCTATTTTGTAAAATACATATGCTTGGGACAAGGAAGATAAGTGAGAATAAGAATAATTAGTATTATAAAAACTATTAGAAAAACAGTTTTTTATAGTCAAACTAAACGGAATCATGTTTTTGTTTCTTTCACGGCTATCAATTTCTTCTTGATTTCTTTTTTCCCTACTGTAAATGAATTTTTGAATTCTTTTGTTTATAGATTCAACTAAAAGTTCTATATTGATCCTGAGGATCTTAATGATATATAGAAATAGATCCATGTACAGTTTTTCAATGAAAGATTTTGTAAAATAGTGTAATTTACGTATGAATCGGATACTTCTTTTTTTGAATATTGGCAAAATCTTTTTCCATAATTTTGGTTTTTTCTCATTCCAATTTGTATTGTTAGGACTAAGAATATTTATCTCTTGAGTTACTTTTTTTTTCTCGTTTTGAATCCGTTCTATTTGATTCCTGGTTTTGATTCTTCTATCAATACGATCCTGGATTTCCTTTTCTATTTCTAGAAGTAAATTCTTTGTCCAATTCTCGGATTCCATTTGAATAAGAAATTCTTCCGTATTTTGATTACTTATGGCATTTTTTTCATTCAACTCATTTTCATTTAATTCCGATAACCCAATTAGGTCTCTTTTTTCCAATTCTTTTCTCATTGCTTTTCGAAGACCCTCTGTTTTTTCATTGAAAGTGCTTATAAACGGTTTTATTTTGTTTTTTAAAACGTTTGCAACTCGCAAATATTTGTTTGTTATTTCATCAAAAATGGGTTCAAAAAAAGAAGGTAGCTTTCGTGGAGGACCAAAATGCACTTCAGCTTCCTCTCCCCAAATTGTTAAAAAACCAAACTCTTCCTCTTCTTTATTCCAACGCTGGCCTCCTAGCTTAGCTCCTTGCCAAGGTTTCAGACGAAAAGGAAATACAATTTTGATCTGAATACCATCCGTTAACCAATCTTCTGGAAATTCGGTTTCTGATAATGGAATAGCATTATAAGTACATTTAACATGCATTTCCCTATTCAAGGCCCCCCAATCTTCATGCCACTCGGGGTATTGAAATAATAGCATACGTCCAATATTTTTAGTTATTATCAAGAAAGGTAATTTAATGGATTTTCTCAAAAAGGACTGAGTTAGTAACGCCAACCCTCTTATTCGTTGAGCATAGAAAATCTTATCCCAAAGTTCTGATATTCGTATACGTTCTTCTTCTGCTTGTCTTTTCAGGCTATCTCTTGCTTCTTCGTCCACAGAATCCAAATTCCCAATTTTGGATTCTCTACCCACCCAGTTTCTAAAAAGGCGATTCATCATTTTGGAGAAATCAAAACCAAAAGAAAATAAAAAAGGTTTGGCAGTTTGATCCGCAAAAAGTGGTGAATGTGGACTTCTTTGAAACATTTTCCAAGTAACTGTTTTACGTCTTTGAGCACGCATGGATCCTTTGATTAGATCTCGAGCAAAGTACGGTCGTTGTGGGTACCATATGAAAGCCAGCTCTTCTTCCTCCGGCTCATTAGCTTGATCTTTCTCTTTCTCCTTATCCTTACCCTTAGCCTTATTACGAATACGCTCAATCTCTTTCTTCATCCTATCATTAAAAATGATCACGCGTTTTGCTTTTATCGAACGAATTTCACGATTATTCTTCATCTTCTTCTTCTTCCGCTTTTCCGCTTTGTCTATGTCTTCTCCAGCCAATTTTTCTTCTTCTTCTTCTTCTTTTTTCTTTTCTTCCTTTCCTTTTTTTAGTTCTTCTATATCCGCGGTCAATTTGTATCTCCATCGAGGAACTTCTTTACTAATTTCTTCCGAGAATTCGTCAATTTCTTCTTCCGAGAATTCGTCGGTTGGGGGTATTGAGGCTACACGATCATTGGCAATATCTGTTGATAATGCTTCCTTATCAACAAACGGATTCTGTTGATCTTCAAATTCTCTGTAATCATTAGCAAGTAGACTATGAATCCTGTTTATCCAAATAGTTTCTATGGAATCCTGCGTGATGGAGTCCTCCGTATTTCTGGAATCCTCTGTGATGGAGTCCTCCGTATTTCTGGAATCCTCCCTTCTATTTCCACGATATGGACCATTTAAAAACGGATCATACTCTTTAGGCAAGTATGCTTCTTCATTCTCATCATCATTGTATAATCTTATCCTTTTTTCTAGCACATCTAGAACAAGGCATCCCATTTGTTTTTGTATAGCTTTTATTCGATTTATCAATTCATTGTTCAAGTTGTGTTTTGTTTGTTCATTGGTATAAACCCAAGAATTATATAAATCTTTGTTTTCGCCAAATACTTTTTCTGTCGTATACAAAGACATCTTTTCCTCTATCATTTTGGAAAAAGTATATAAACTAGGCGGGTATGTAAAAGAGATTTTCTCTTTTCCATCACTAGGGCATGTATAAAAAAAATATTGTGACATTTCATTTCGTACAGCATTGTCAAAAGACTGAGTTTTTATATAGCGTAATGGACGATTCCTTCGTTGATAATCAAAAAGAGAAGTGAGAAAACGTTTTTCCAAATCTTCTTTTTTTTCTTTTTTCTCTTTTTTCTCTTCTTCATTATTTTCTTCTTCTCCTTCTAATCCTTCTGATTCTGCTGCTCTGTCCTTGGTGAACTTGCTTAACTTGTTGTATGCCCACCACTTTTGTTTCAAAAGTTCTTCTTCTACTGCTTCGAATGCTGCTATGTCCTTTTCGAAGTTGTATGATCTTTTTTTACGAATTTCTTGTTCTCCGTCTGATTCTACTATGTCCTTTTCGAAGTTGTATCTCCATCGAGGAACTTTTATAGTCATTTCATCTTCATTTTTTCCATTACCTTCGTTATCTTCATTTTTTCCTTGATTTTCTTCATTTTCTCCATTATCTTCGTCATCGTCATCGTCATCGTCATTTTTTCCATTCTTTTCTTCATTTTTTCTATTCTTTTCTTCATTTTTTCTATTCTTTTCTTCATTTTTTCTATTCTTTTCTTCTTCCTCTTTTGTTTTTTCTTCTGCCTCTTTTGCTTTTAGCTCCAAATTCCTACTATTCTTTAGTAGCTTAGTTGGATCCGTTTCTTCTTTTTTCGCTGGGATCTGTTTTCTAGTCAAAAAGGGGACTGGCATTCTCCCTAACTGGTAAACACAGGTGGTAAACAAGACAATACTAAAAAATCGACCCAGTAAATGTCCCAATTGGTACAAACGGAATCTCAATTCTCGCCAAAGAAAGTTCTTGGTTCGAATCGGAGTTTTTTCTTGTATCCAGAATACTAAGAATTTGACGAATTTAACGAATAAAATATGGCCGAGCATCCAGCCAACAAAACTACTTGTTACAAATAACACCTTGTTGCTGGACCGAAACATCTCAACGTGCAGTAATCTCTCTAATGCTGCGCTTGGTAAAACGTAAACGTTCAATAATGCACTAATTAGATTATTCAGGAATGCACATTGAACGGCGAGAATTGCATTTTTGTCAGTGGATAGATATGCATGATCAATAAAAAAGTGTTTGTAATTGTTCCACCAGAAGTAATGAAACAAAAAATACGGTACAACTATGATAGTTGCTCCATAGGGGTGCCCCAATGCATAATGGAGCGGCCCATAATACATGGATATGAACATCATGAGATGTCCCATAACAAACCCCGTTGTTGCTGCTACCTCCCTCTCGGTTCCTTCTTTCATAACCCGAGCTCGGAGAAGGAAGAGATAAGAGGGCCCTACGGTCAATTTGCTCACAAATCCAAAAAAAAGTCCTGCCACTACGGTTGATTTGATTATACTCATCGACAAGTATAACAAACTCCGTAGTAGAAACAACAGTATCAAGGTGAAATTCATACGGATCCTACAGAATGGTTTTTTATTGTTATTTTTTGATTATTAGAAGATAGAATAAAATTTCTTTCTATATATCAAGAATCAATATCGATTCTCTTATATGATATATGTTCTTTCTATATATCAAGAATCAATATCGATTCTCTTATATGATATATGTTCTTTCTATATATCAAGAATCAATATCGATTCTCTTATATGATATATGTTCTTTCTATATATCAAGAATCAATATCGATTCTCTTATATGATATATGTTCTTTCTATATATCAAGAATCAATATCGATTCTCTTATATGATATATGTTCTTTCTATATATCAAGAATCAATATCGATTCTCTTATATGATATATGTTCTTTCTATATATCAAGAATCAATATCGATTCTCTTATATGATATATGTTCTTTCTATATATCAAGAATCAATATCGATTCTCTTATATGATATATGTTCTTTCTATATATCAAGAATCAATATCGATTCTCTTATATGATATATGTTCTTTCTATATATCAAGAATCAATATCGATTCTCTTATATGATATATGTTCTTTCTATATATCAAGAATCAATATCGATTCTCTTATATGATATATGTTCTTTCTATATATCAAGAATCAATATCGATTCTCTTATATGATATATGTTCTTTCTATATATCAAGAATCAATATCGATTCTCTTATATGATATATGTTCTTTCTATATATCAAGAATCAATATCGATTCTCTTATATGATATATGTTCTTTCTATATATCAAGAATCAATATCGATTCTCTTATATGATATATGTTCTTTCTATATATCAAGAATCAATATCGATTCTCTTATATGATATATGTTCTTTCTATATATCAAGAATCAATATCGATTCTCTTATATGATATATGTTCTTTCTATATATCAAGAATCAATATCGATTCTCTTATATGATATATGTTCTTTCTATATATCAAGAATCAATATCGATTCTCTTATATGATATATGTTCTTTCTATATATCAAGAATCAATATCGATTCTCTTATATGATATATGTTCTTTCTATATATCAAGAATCAATATCGATTCTCTTATATGATATATGTTCTTTCTATATATCAAGAATCAATATCGATTCTCTTATATGATATATGTTCTTTCTATATATCAAGAATCAATATCGATTCTCTTATATGATATATGTTCTTTCTATATATCAAGAATCAATATCGATTCTCTTATATGATATATGTTCTTTCTATATATCAAGAATCAATATCGATTCTCTTATATGATATATGTTCTTTCTATATATCAAGAATCAATATCGATTCTCTTATATGATATATGTTCTTTCTATATATCAAGAATCAATATCGATTCTCTTATATGATATATGTTCTTTCTATATATCAAGAATCAATATCGATTCTCTTATATGATATATGTTCTTTCTATATATCAAGAATCAATATCGATTCTCTTATATGATATATGTTCTTTCTATATATCAAGAATCAATATCGATTCTCTTATATGATATATGTTCTTTCTATATATCAAGAATCAATATCGATTCTCTTATATGATATATGTTCTTTCTATATATCAAGAATCAATATCGATTCTCTTATATGATATATGTTCTTTCTATATATCAAGAATCAATATCGATTCTCTTATATGATATATGTTCTTTCTATATATCAAGAATCAATATCGATTCTCTTATATGATATATGTTCTTTCTATATATCAAGAATCAATATCGATTCTCTTATATGATATATGTTCTTTCTATATATCAAGAATCAATATCGATTCTCTTATATGATATATGTTCTTTCTATATATCAAGAATCAATATCGATTCTCTTATATGATATATGTTCTTTCTATATATCAAGAATCAATATCGATTCTCTTATATGATATATGTTCTTTCTATATATCAAGAATCAATATCGATTCTCTTATATGATATATGTTCTTTCTATATATCAAGAATCAATATCGATTCTCTTATATGATATATGTTCTTTCTATA